ACACACACACACGTATAAATAAAATGTAATCTATAATTTATTTTTATATTAAACCATTTTTTATATTTTTTATAATAAATATAAATTTAAAAATAAGCTAAATTAAGCTTTTGGGTTCATACCCCAAATATAAAGGAAATCCCTTTTTTTTAAATAAAGTGCCTGATTAAAAGGATTATTCTGATAGGATAAATTATGTAATTTTTTACCTTTATTATATTTTATAGAATTAAACTATATCTAATAATTTCAAAAATTATTGTGCATCTTACACTAAAATATAATTTTTATAATATGAAAAATTTTCATTAAAGAATATTTAATTCTTATTTTTAATTTTATTTATAATTAATTCAAATAAAATATTTTTTATATTTATTCTATTTTTTAGAACCTTAATTTCTATTTCATCAAATTCTTGACTAGGATGTTGAATTGGATTAGAAATTAATTTATTAAGATTTATCCCCCTAATATCTTCCCCCAATAATTTGCTTAATTCTGAAGCATCCTTAAAATATTTTCTTACCCAATCAATTGCCTCCATTAATTTTTTATTTTCAATTTTATTAAAATTAATTATATTTAAAAATTTTTTTTTTGATAATTTTTTTTCTATTATTATTAACTCTGCAATGTTAATAAAAATAGGATCAATTCCCTTTCATTTTTGATTCCCTAATATCATAGAAGGATTATCCTGATTTAATTGTTTTATTCTAATAACTTGACAAAAAATTACCCCCATAATTTTGCTATCTTATTATATAAATTATAATTATTTATTTTTAATTATAATTTTTAATGTATTAATCGGAACTATTGGAAGTTTTAATCAAATTTCTTTACGAAAATTATTAGCTTTTTCTTCAATTAATAATTTAGGATGAATAATTTCAGCATTATTAATTAGAGAAAATTTATGATTAATTTATTTTATTTTTTATTCAATTTTTTTATTTATTATATGCTTCTTATTTTATATTACTAATATTTTTCACATTAATCAACTATTTAATTTTAATTATAATTTTTTAATTAAATTTTCAATTATAATTAATTTTTTATCTTTAGGAGGATTACCTCCATTTTTAGGATTTTTTCCTAAATGATTAATTATTAATTACTTAATTTATAATAATTTTTATATTATATCTTTTATTTTCGTTATAACTAGTTTAATTATTTTATTTGTTTATATTCGAATTATTTATTCTTCTTTCATATTTTCTACTTTGAAATTAAAATGATTTAAAATTATAATTAAAAATAATTTATTAATAATAATTCATTTTTTTAATTTAATTTCTTTATTAGGTATAATTATTAGAACTTTATTTTTTTTTTAAGGTTTTAAGTTAATATTAAACTAATAATCTTCAAAATTATTTATAAAGAATAATTCTTTAAGCCTTAGTAATATTTACACCTTAAAATTTGCAATTTTAAATCATATTTGAATATAAGGCTAATAAAAGAGATAATTCTCGTTAATAAATTTACAATTTATCGCTTAATACTCAGCCATTTTATTTTGCGAAAATGACTTTTTTCTACAAATCATAAAGATATTGGCACTCTATACTTTATTTTCGGAATTTGAGCAGGAATAGTAGGAACATCTTTAAGTTTATTAATTCGGACTGAACTAGGAAATCCAGGTTCATTAATTGGAGATGACCAAATTTATAATACTATTGTAACAGCTCATGCTTTTATTATAATTTTTTTTATAGTTATACCAATTATAATTGGAGGATTTGGTAACTGATTAGTGCCACTAATATTAGGAGCCCCAGATATAGCTTTCCCTCGTATAAATAATATAAGATTTTGACTTTTACCCCCATCTTTAATTTTACTTATTTCTAGTAGAATTGTAGAAAATGGAGCAGGAACAGGATGAACAGTATACCCTCCTCTTTCTTCTAATATTGCACATGGAGGATCTTCAGTAGATTTAGCAATTTTTTCCCTACATTTAGCAGGTATTTCTTCTATTTTAGGGGCAATTAATTTTATCACTACAATTATTAATATACGAATTAATAGTATATCTTTTGATCAAATACCATTATTTGTATGAGCAGTAGGAATCACAGCTTTACTTCTTTTATTATCTTTACCAGTTTTAGCAGGAGCTATTACAATACTTTTAACTGATCGAAATTTAAATACTTCTTTTTTTGACCCTGCAGGAGGAGGAGATCCTATCCTATACCAACATTTATTTTGATTTTTTGGTCATCCAGAAGTTTATATTTTAATTTTACCTGGATTTGGAATAATTTCCCATATTATTTCTCAAGAAAGAGGAAAAAAAGAAACTTTTGGATGCCTAGGTATAATCTATGCTATAATAGCTATTGGATTACTAGGATTTATTGTATGAGCTCATCATATATTTACAGTAGGAATAGATATTGATACCCGAGCTTATTTTACCTCAGCAACTATAATTATTGCTGTCCCTACAGGAATTAAAATTTTTAGATGATTAGCAACTCTTCATGGAACTCAAATTAACTATAGTCCTTCTATATTATGAAGATTAGGATTTATTTTTTTATTTACAGTAGGAGGATTAACAGGAGTAGTTTTAGCTAACTCCTCCATTGATATTACTCTTCATGATACTTATTATGTTGTAGCCCATTTTCATTATGTTTTATCTATAGGAGCAGTTTTTGCTATCCTAGGAGGTTTTGTTCATTGATACCCATTATTCACAGGATTAATTTTAAATCCATATTTACTAAAAATTCAATTTATTACAATATTTATTGGAGTAAATTTAACTTTTTTCCCCCAACATTTTTTAGGATTAGCAGGGATACCACGACGTTATTCTGATTACCCTGATAGTTTTGTTTCATGAAATATTATTTCTTCTTTTGGATCTTACATTTCATTAATTTCAATAATTATAATTATTATTATTATTTGAGAATCAATAATTAATCAACGAATTATTTTATTTTCCTTAAATATACCTTCATCTATTGAATGATATCAAAATTTACCCCCTGCTGAACATTCTTATAATGAATTACCTATTTTAAGTAATTTCTAATATGGCAGATTATATGTAATGGATTTAAACCCCATTTATAAAGGTAAATCCTTTTTTTAGAAATGGCAACTTGATCTAATTTTAATTATCAAAATAGAACCTCACCTTTGATAGAACAAATTATTTTTTTTCATGATCACACTTTAATTATTTTAATTATAATTACAATTTTAGTCTCTTACTTAATAATTAATTTATTTTTTAATAAATATATTAATCGATTTCTTTTAGAAGAACAAATAATTGAATTAATTTGAACTATTTTACCAGCTATTACTTTAATTTTTATTGCACTTCCTTCCTTACGATTACTTTATTTATTAGATGAACTTAATAACCCATTAATTACCTTAAAATCAATTGGTCATCAATGATATTGAAGTTATGAATACTCAGACTTTAATAATGTTGAATTTGATTCCTACATAATTCAATCTGATAGAAACTTATCTAATTTTCGACTATTAGATGTTGATAATCGTATTATTTTACCAATAAATAATCAAATTCGTATTCTAATTACTGCTACTGATGTAATTCATTCATGAACAATTCCTTCTTTAGGAGTAAAAGTTGATGCTAACCCAGGACGATTAAATCAAACAAGTTTTTTTATTAATCGCCCAGGAATTTATTATGGTCAATGCTCTGAAATTTGTGGGGCAAATCACAGTTTTATACCTATTGTAATTGAAAGAATTTCAATTAAAAACTTTATTAATTGAATTAATAATTATTCATTAGATGACTGAAAGCAAGTATTGGTCTCTTAAACCATTTTATAGTAAATTAGCATTTACTTCTAATGAAAGAATTAGTTAAATTATAACATAAATATGTCAAATTTAAATTATTACTATGTAATATTCTTTTATCCCACAAATAATACCTATTAATTGAATTTTTTCATTAATTTTTTTTATTAGTATTTTTATTATTTTCAATATTATAAATTATTTTATTTTTAATTATAAAAATAACAAAATAAAAAAAAATACTAATTATAAAAATAATTTTATTTATTGAAAATGATAAATAATTTATTTTCTATTTTTGATCCAACAACTAACCTATTAAATATATCTTTAAATTGAACTAGAACATTTATTAGTATTATATTTATTCCATTTTCATTTTGATTTATCCCTAATCGTCACTTTATTTTATGAAACTTTATTTCAAATAAATTACATAATGAATTTAAAACCCTTTTAGGATCTAAAAGATTTAATGGATCTACCTTCATTTTTATTTCACTATTTTTTTTTATTTTTTTTAATAATTTCTTAGGATTATTCCCTTATATTTTTACAAGCACCAGACATTTAAATATCACACTTACAATTTCTTTACCTTTATGATTAAGATTTATAATCTATGGATGAATTAATAATACACAACATATATTTATTCACTTAATTCCTCAAGGAACTCCAACAATTCTTATACCTTTTATAGTAATAATCGAAACTATTAGTAATATTATTCGTCCTGGAACTTTAGCTGTTCGACTAACAGCAAATATAATTGCCGGACATTTATTATTAACTCTTTTAAGTAATACAGGAAATAATATCCCTAATTACTTATTAATATTATTAATTTTAATTCAAATTTTATTATTAACTTTAGAATCTGCTGTAGCTATTATTCAAGCTTATGTTATTTCTATTTTAAGAACTCTTTATTCTAGTGAAGTAAATTAATGACATCTAATCATAATCATCCCTATCATTTAGTAGATTACAGTCCTTGACCTTTAACAGGAGCTATTGGGGTAATAACATTAGTTACTGGGTTAGTAAAATGATTTCATAACTTTAACATAAATCTTTTAATTTTAGGTTATATTATTGTATTATTAACAATATATCAATGATGACGAGATATTTGCCGTGAAGGTACTTTTCAAGGTAAACATACAATTTTAGTTTCAAAAGGTCTTCGTTGAGGTATAATTCTATTTATTATTTCTGAAATTTTTTTTTTTATTTCATTTTTTTGAGCTTTTTTTCATAGAAGTTTATCCCCTAATATTGAAATTGGAGCAATATGACCCCCTAATAGTATTATTCCATTTAATCCATTCCAAATTCCTTTACTAAATACTATTATTCTAATTACATCAGGTATCACAGTAACATGAGCCCATCATGCTATTATAGAAAATAACTTTACTCAAATATCTCAAAGTTTATTTATAACAATTTTATTAGGAATTTATTTTACTATTCTTCAAGCTTATGAATACTTAGAAGCATCCTTTACTATTGCAGATAGAATTTATGGATCAACTTTTTTTATAGCTACAGGATTCCATGGACTACATGTTATTATCGGAACAATTTTCTTATTAACATGTTTTATTCGACATATTAATAATCATTTTTCTAGAACTCATCATTTTGGATTTGAAGCAGCAGCATGATATTGACATTTTGTAGATGTAGTTTGACTTTTTCTTTACATTTCAATTTATTGATGAGGAAATTAATTATTTATATAATATATTTAGTATATTTGACTTCCAATCAAAAAGTTTAATAATTTTAATATAAATAATTTTTTTAATATTAATATTATCTATGATTATAATTATTATTGCTAATATTTTAATAACAATTTCTTTTATTATCTCAAAAAAATCATTTCTAGATCGAGAAAAATGTTCCCCATTTGAATGTGGATTTGACCCAAAATCAATTGCACGTATTCCATTTTCATTACATTTTTTCCTTATTACAATAATTTTTTTAATTTTTGATGTTGAAATTGCATTAATTTTCCCCATAATTCCAACTTTCAAATTAGTAAACTTCTTTATCTGATTTAAAATTAGATTTTTTTTTATTTTTATATTATTAATTGGACTTTATCATGAATGAAATCAAAATATGTTAAATTGATCAAATTAAATCAATTATTTTAGGATTATAGTTTAAAATAAAACATTTGATTTGCATTCAAAAAATATTGAAAATCAATTTATCTTAAATAAGAAGCAATTATTTGCATTTAATTTCGACTTAAAAGATAGAGTTAAAAACTCCTTATTTATTAATTGAAACCAAATAGAGGTATATCACTGTTAATGATAAAATTGAATAATAATTCCAATTAGAAATATTTTACAATTAAGCTGCTAACTTAATTAATAGTGATTTAAACCATTAATATTTCTATTTATATAGTTTAATTTAAAACATTACATTTTCATTGTAAAAATAAAATAAATTCATTTTTATAAATATTTAAAGATTAAAAATCACCCTAATATCTTCAATATTATACTCTTATATTAAGCTATTTAAATTAAATTATAAAAATTATAATAATATAAATTATTATTCATAAAACAAATCTAAATAAATAAATTTTAAAATTATTTATTTGATAAATATAATTAATTAAAGAATAATATTTAATTACACAATATAAACCTTGACCTCTATAAAGTTCTCTTCATCCTATATCAATATTTTTATATAAATTTTGGCCAAATTTTAAAAAATAATAATTAAAACCATAAGTAGATAATCTAGGTATAAATCATATTAAAGTAAAAAAAAATCTTAAATTATAAAAATATAAAAATTTATTTAAAGAATAAATTTTTATATTTCTAATTAAATACCCTATTATTAAACCCAATAAACTTACATAAATTACTATTATTTTTATTGAAAAAGGTAAATAAATTATATAAGGGTAATAAAAAATTATTCATCTTAAAAATCTTCCAGAAAATAAACTTATAAATAATAAAATTACCATTCTTTTTAATATTGTATAATCTTCATCATATAAATTATAAATTGATAATAAATTAAAATCATTAATTATTAAATATATTAATAAACGAATAGTATAAAATATAGTTAATCCAGTTGAAAAATAATATAAATAAAAAATTAATAAATTTAAATTTCTTATTCTTACTATTTCTAAAATTAAATCCTTAGAATAAAACCCAGCTAAAAAAGGAATTCCACATAATGCTAAATTAGAAATATTCATACATAAAGAAGTTATAGGAATATAAAAACTAATCCCCCCTATTATCCGAATATCTTGATTATCATTTATCATATGAATAATTATACCTGCACATATAAATAATAAAGCCTTAAATATAGCATGTGTTAATAAATGAAAAAAAGCTAAATCATAAAACCCCATACTTAAAATTCTTATTATTAAACCTAATTGTCTTAAAGTAGATAAAGCAATAATTTTTTTTAAATCAAATTCATAATTAGCTCTAATTCCAGCTATTATTATTGTTAAACCAGAAATTAATAATAAAAACTTAAAAAAAAATATATCAATTAATAAATTATTAAATCGAATTAATAAATATACCCCCGCTGTTACTAAAGTCGAAGAATGAACTAAAGCAGAAACAGGAGTTGGAGCTGCTATAGCAGCAGGTAATCAAGAACTAAATGGAATTTGAGCTCTTTTCGTTATGCCAGCAATAATTACTAATAATCTAATAATTTTTATTGAAAAATCATTATTCATAAAATTTAAATAATAGATATAATTTCATCTTCCATAATTTATTATTCAAGAAATCAATATTAAAATTATCACATCCCCAATTCGATTCGACAAAGCAGTTAATATCCCTGCATTGTAAGATTTAATATTTTGATAATAAATTACTAAACAATAAGAAACTAATCCTAAACCATCCCATCCTAATAAAATTCTGATTATATTAGGACTAATAATTAATAAAATTATTGAAAACACAAATAATAAAACCAAATAAATAAAACGACTTAAATTTAACTCTGATTTTATATATCTTTTGCTATAATAAATAACAGAAGACGAAATTAAAGAAACAAATATTATAAATAATAAAGATATTCAATCTAATAAAACTGATATAACAATTCTTATTGAATTAAAAGAAATAATTTCTCACTCTAAAAATAAAACTATATTATTTATAATAAAATAAATTGTTATAAATAAATTAATTAATATAAAAAAAAATAAAAAAAAAAATCTAATAAAGCATAAAGAATAATTTTTAATGACTTAAAATGATAATTAATTTCATATTTTTGACTCCACAAATCAATATTTTTATTAAATTATTTAAGTAAAATCAAATTATTCTGTAATCAATTTTTAAAACTAAAATATTTAAAGGTATTCAATGTAACATTAATATTAAATACTCTCGAGATGTCCCACTATAAAATCTATAAATTCCTATATTATATTTTCCATGTTGAGTATAGGAATATAAATATAATCTATACCCAGCTCTAAAAAAAGAAATTCCTATTAACATAATTATTCTAAATCATGATCATCTAATTAAACTATTAATTAATCTAATTTCCCCTATTAAATTTAATGAAGGAGGAGCTGCTATATTAGAAGATATTAACAAAAATCATCATAATCTCATAGAAGGTATAAAATTTATTAATCCCTTATTTAAAAATAATCTTCGTCTATTTAATCGCTCATAGTTAATATTAGATAAACAAAATATTCCAGAAGAACATAATCCATGGCCAATCATTAAAATGTAAGAACCTATATAACCTCAATAATTTATTGTTATAATTCCTCTAATAACAATTCTTATATGAGCAACTGATGAATAAGCAATTAACGATTTTATATCAATTTGACAAAAACATTTTAGTCTAATATAAAATCCCCCAACTAATCTAATTACAACTCAAATAAATCTTATTCTTAAATTAATTTTTTGTAAAATAATTATAATTCGTAAAAGACCATACCCCCCTAACTTTAATATAATAGCAGCTAAAATTATAGATCCTGAAATAGGAGCTTCAACATGAGCTTTTGGTAATCATAAATGAACAAAATATATTGGCATTTTTACTAAAAAAGCTAAAATTAAACATAAATATAATAGTAATAAATTATAATCATAAAATTTTAATATATATATTATTATATAATTTATTTCTTTATAAATAAAAAAAATTCCTATTAATAAAGGTAAAGAAGCAAATAATGTATAAAATAAAAGATATATACCTGCTTGAATACGTTCAGGCTGATAACCTCAACCAATAATTAATATTAATGTAGGAATTAAACTTCTTTCAAAAAAAAAATAAAATAAAAATAAATTTATAACACTAAAAGTTAAATATAATATAATTATTAATAAAATAATATTAAATAAAAAAAAAGTATCATAAAACTTATTTTTATTTAATCTTTCTCTAGCTATAATTATTAAAAAAATAATTCAAATTCTTAATAAAATTAAACCATATGAAATTATATCACATCCTAATATATAACTTAAATTACAAAAATTTTCAATTATAATAGTTATATTTATAAATATAACTATTATAAACATAAATATAAATTGAACCATTCAAAATATATTTTTTTTTAAACATATAAATATTATAAATAATATTATTAAAAAAAATTTTATCATTTTTAAATTAAATTAAATCTTTGAAAATAATCATTCCCATGAGTTCGAATTATTGATACTAAAATAGATAACCCTAAAGCACCTTCACATACAGAAAAAACTAAAAAAACTATTAATATATATATATTATAATTAATTATTATAAAATATAATGTTATAAAAAAAAAAATTCTTAAAACAATAAACTCTAAACTTATTAAAGTAATTAATAAATGCTTATGCTTAGAAACAAAAATTATATTCCCTAATAAAAATATAATAATTATCACAAATCCTATATTTATCATTTGTTTTTATAGTTTAAAAAAAACTTTGGTCTTGTAAATCAAAAATAAGATTTTTCTTTAAAAACTTCAAAGAAAAAGATTTTCTTTATCAATAATCTCCAAAATTATTATTTTTTATTAAACTATTCTTTGGATTTTAAAAATAATATTATCTACTTTATTAATTTTTATTTCTATTTTTATATTCTTTATTAATCATCCTCTTTCCATAGGTCTAATAATCCTTATTCAAACTTTATTAACATGTCTATTATCAGGAATATTAATTAATACTTACTGATTTTCTTATATTTTATTTTTAATTTTTTTAGGGGGATTACTAGTTTTATTTATTTATGTTTCAAGAATTGCCTCTAATGAATTATTTAAAATTTCAATTTTAAACAAAATAATATTTTTTTTAACTATTTTTTATATTATTCTTCTTAGATTTTATTTTAAAAATAATTTAAATTTTATAAACTTCTTTTTTAATGATGAAATAATAAACTTTTTTAACTTAATATTATTTACAAATAATGAATATAACTTTAATTTAATTAAATTATATAATGAACAAACTTACTTTTTAATAATAATAATAATTATTTATTTATTTATTACACTTATTGCAGTAGTTAAAATTACTAATATTTTTTTCGGCCCTTTACGATCTTATAACTAATGTTAAACTCATTTAAATCTATTCGAAAAACACATCCTATTATTAAAATTATTAATGGGTCATTAATTGACTTACCTTCGCCCTCCAATATCTCAACATGATGAAATTTTGGCTCATTATTAGCATTATGCCTAATAATTCAAATTATTACAGGCTTATTTCTAACTATATATTACAGAGCTAATATCGATTTAGCATTCTTTAGAGTAAACTACATTTGTCGTAATGTAAATTATGGATGACTAATTCGAACTCTTCATGCTAATGGAGCTTCTTTTTTTTTTATCTGTATTTATCTTCATATTGGACGAGGAATTTATTATGAATCTTTTAATTTAAAATTCACTTGAATAATTGGAGTTATTATTTTATTTCTATTAATAGCTACAGCTTTTATAGGATATGTTTTACCTTGAGGTCAAATATCATTTTGAGGAGCTACAGTAATTACTAACCTTTTATCCGCAATTCCTTATCTAGGAACTATATTAGTAAATTGAATTTGAGGAGGATTTGCAGTAGATAATGCAACTTTAACCCGATTTTACACTTTCCATTTTCTATTCCCATTTATTATTCTTATATTAACTATAATTCATTTGTTATTTTTACATCAAACAGGATCTAATAATCCACTAGGAATTAATAGAAATTTAGATAAAATCCCATTTCATCCTTATTTTACTTTTAAAGATTTAATTGGATTCATTATTTTAATTTTTATTTTAATTTTATTAACCTTAATTAACCCTTATTTATTAGGTGATCCTGATAATTTTATTCCAGCAAATCCTTTAGTTACTCCAATTCATATTCAACCAGAATGATATTTTTTATTTGCTTATGCTATTCTTCGATCCATTCCTAATAAATTAGGAGGTGTAATTGCCTTAGTTATATCAATTTTAATTCTAATTATCCTACCCTTTACATTTAATAAAAAAATTCAAGGAATTCAATTTTACCCTGTTAATCAAATATTATTTTGATTTATAATTATAACTATTATTTTATTAACTTGAATTGGAGCTCGCCCAGTAGAAATCCCTTATATTCTCACAGGACAATTATTAACAGTAATTTATTTCTCTTATTTTATTATTAATCCTATTGTAAATAAATTTTGAGATAAATTAATTTTTAAATCATAATTAATGAGCTTGTATAAGCATTTGTTTTGAAAACTTAAGAAAGAATATTTATTCTATTAATTTATACTAAATTTATTTTATAATTAAAAATTAATTTCACCCCTAAAAAAAATAATAAATAATTTAAAGAAACAGGTAAATAACTTTTTCAACATAAATATATTAACTTATCATAACGATAGCGAGGCAAAGTCCCCCGAACTCAAATAAAAAAAAAAGATATAAAAACTAATTTTATATAAAATATTAAATTTAATCTATAACCACCTATATAAACAATAACAAACAATAAACTTATAAATAAAATTCTTGAATATTCTGATAAAAAAATTAATGCAAACCCTCCTCTTCTATATTCAATATTAAATCCAGAAACTAATTCTCTTTCACCCTCCGCAAAATCAAAAGGAGTCCGATTAGTTTCTGCTAATAAAGAAGAAAAAAAACATAATCTTAAAGGAAATATTAAAAATAAAAATCAAATTAAAAATTGATATTCTCTAAATTTTAATAAATTAAAATCTATAATCATAATAATTCTTGACATTAAAATTAAAGATAAACTAACTTCATATGAAATAGTTTGAGCAACTGCTCGTAAACCCCCTAATAAAGAATAATTTCTATTTGAAGACCACCCAGCAATTAATAAAGTATACACCCCAATTCTAGTACAACATAAAAAAAATAATAATCCCAAATTAAATATAATTAAATTAAAAATATAAGGAATTAATATTCAAATTATTAAAGATAATATAAATCTAACAATAGGAGAAAAATAATAAGAAAAATAATTTGAATAATTTAAATATACTTGTTCTTTAGTAAATAATTTAATAGCATCAGAAAAAGGTTGTAATACTCCTATAAATCCTATTTTATTAGGACCTTTTCGAATCTGAATATACCCCAAAACTTTCCGTTCTAATAAAGTTAAAAAAGCCACCCCAATTAGAACTCCAATAATTAAAATTAAAATACCAATTACAATATTTAAAATATCTATTATTATCACTACTATATATATAATTATTTATATATTCATGACTTCTAAAATCATTACATTTTTCTGCCAAAATAGTTAAATAATTTTAATAATATTCATTAATTTTTAAATTATTTAAAATACTTGATCCTTTCGTACTAAAATATTTTAATTTTTTAAAGATAGAAACCAACCTGGCTTACACCGGTTTGAACTCAGATCATGTAAGATTTTAATGATCGAACAGATCAAAATTTTAAACTTTTGCATTTAATTTTTATCTTAATCCAACATCGAGGTCGCAACCTTTTTTTTTTATTTGTACTAAAAAAAAAAATTACGCTGTTATCCCTAAGGTAATTTTTTCTTTTAATCATTATAAATGGATCAATAACTCACTTATTTATGAAATTTATTAAAAAAAGTTTTTTTAATTTTTCTATCACCCCAATAAAATAATTTTAATAATTTTAATTTATAATTAAATATTTAATTTTAATTATTAAAATTATAAAACTCTATAGGGTCTTCTCGTCTTTTAAATAAATTTTAGCTTTTTAACTAAAAAATTAATTTTTATTAATAATTTAGAGACAGTTTATACTTCATCAAATCTTTCATACAAGTCTTCAATTAAAAGACTAATGATTATGCTACCTTTGTACAGTCAATATACTGCAGCCCTTTAATTTTTTATTAATCAGTGGGCAGATTAGACTTTAAATTATTATCTAAAAGACATGTTTTTGATAAACAAGTGAGTATAAAATTTTGCCGAATTCCTTTAAATTAATTTTAATTTAAATTTATACTTTAAATTTTTAATATACTAATTTTATCATTATTCCTATATTTTTCTTATTAAAAAATATTTTTTTATAAAAAATTAAATAAATTAATTAAATTTTATTTATTATAAAATTTTTTTTAATAAATTATAATTTTTAAACAATATAAATTTTAAAAATTTTATTAATAAATTATATTTATTATAAATATATAAATTAAAGCTTATCCCCTAAAATATTAAATTTTAAAATTTTATATTTAATTAATTAAATATAAAATTTTTTAAATTTAAAATTAAATTTTTTTCTAAAAAAACTAGATATATTTAAAAACGATTAACATTTCATTTCTAATTAATTATTCAAAATAATTATTCAACATTAACTTTTATAATTAATTAACTCTTTTAAATTCGAGATTTTATTATTTATTAAATATTTTTAAATAAACTCTGATACACAAGATACAATAAATTAAATTTACTTTTTTTTTAATTTTTTTTTCAATTTTATTTCAAATTTCTTTTACAATATTAATCCACTATAAAATTTTTTATTTTTTCTTTAAAAAATACTTTAATATCCCCCAATATTAAAAATTTTTTTATTAATTTTATTTTATTAATTTACCCCCTCAAATTAATTAATATTTTAATTTCTTTTCAATGTAAATGAAATACTTTAATCAAGCTCTAATTTGTCATTCTAGAAACACTTTCCAGTACCTCTACTTTGTTACGACTTATTCCAATTTTTAAATGAAAGTGACGGGCAATATGTACATATTTCAATTATAAATCATTTTAATAAACTAATTAAAATTACATTTAAATCCACCTTCAATTATAATTACAAAATATTATTCATTTAAATATATTTATTGTAATCCATCATATTCTTAACTATACTCTGCATCTTGATCTGAATTAATTTATAATTTAAATTTTTAAATATTATTTTTCTTTTAAAATATTTTTTTTACAATGATATACAAAATTATAAGTTAAGTAAATTTATTCGTGGATTATCAATTATTAGACAGATTCCTCTAAATGAACTAAAATACCGCCATATTATTTAAGTTTCAATAGAAATTATTTACTATTTTAGTATTTAAATTTAAATTTTTAATAATAGGGTATCTAATCCTAGTTTATATTAAAATTTATTAAATCATAAATTTAATATAAAATTTAATTAAATTAAAATTTCACTTAATAATTTAATATTTAATTTAAAATATTTTATTTATATTTATTATATACTGAAATAATTTAATTCAATTTTTGTTTAACCGCAACTGCTGGCACAAAATTAGTTATTAATTTTTATATTACTAAATCTTAATTTCTTAAATTTTTAATTTTAATTACTAAATTAATTAATTAATTATTATTAAAATAATTAAAATTATATACTAAAATTTATATGTAAAATAAATTTATAATAAATTATGAAAAACATAAAAATTTTATCTATTATTATTATATTTTACATAGATTTTTTTTTTTTTTTTTTTATATTAAATATTTAATAAACATTAATAAATTTTTATTATTTCTTCTATTTCTTTTCTAATAATATTATTTTAAAAATTAATTTAATTAAAAATCAATTATAATTCATTTAAATAAAAATATATTATAAAAATAATTTTAAATTAAGAAAAAATTAATATATATTAATTATTATAAATTAATTAAATATTTAATATATATATATATAAATTAATTAATTAAATATTTAATATATATATATATATATATACACACACACACACGTATAAATAAAATGTAATCTATAATTTATTTTTATATTAAACCATTTTTTATA